TGGAAACATCTCTTTTCCATTTCTATTTCCCTAGTTCATATCTTTGTTTCGTGTGTTCCCGGGAGTAATTCGATCTCTTCAATCTCGGGATACCACCTAAATAACTGCGGCCAGAGAGTAAAATAGGTCGGGAAGAAAGAGTCTGAGGTTGGGTCGGACGACATACATCTTGGAAGGAAGGTTCATTCTTTAAATCCGATGGTTACTTTTGTTCCACTGCTATCGAAAAGCTTGGACATAGTGCAACAAGAAGAGAATTAGCAGAATAGGATAAAGAATTTTCCTTCAAAAGAAGGGCAGTGTGAAAGGAATAGCGTTGAATCTTGAGAATGAGAATGTACGTAGTAAGTATTACCATTCTCCGGGGCGAAAGTTGTTCTTCTCCTCGGGGCTTTACTTGTATATTTATTACGAAAAGTTGCCGGAAGCGGAAGAGTTTGCCAGGATGGCTTGGTAAGCAAGCAACCAGTTATGTAGGCGCCAACTCCCGGTTCTTTCTCTTCTTTCTTTTTTTTTGTCCTATACGTCTGATCCCCTTTCCGGGGAAGGGGGAACATAGACGGAGGCACATGTAGACAGATACATACTTAGTCAATCTTTTGCCTAAGCGAAGTAGTAGTTGATCCCGTAGAGGCAAGGGTGAATCGAGACCGAAAGCTACTAATAGAATAGCATAATCTGAGCACATAGTCTAAGTAGCAACTGTTAAAGCTCCCTGGTCTCGCAACGGCCGGCTAAAGTTTCCCTGGGCTTGGGCTTGAATGCCGGTGTTTTGCTAGAGAGAGGCCAAAGTAGGGCAGAGCAGGACTTCGTTCACGCCGTGAAAGGCAGGCGTTTTTCATGGCGAGTCACCTGTGGTGGCTTCTGTGAAAAGCAGAAGGGGAGTGGTGAGGCGGGGCTCTTCACTCAATATCTGTAAGAGAGGTTGTATGAGGACTGATCCGCCCCCCGGCAGGCATCCGATTCTGCCCGCGGACTAGGCCTTATAGAATGGATTTAGTGGCTGAACCGCGTTACTCGTGATGGAATAGAGGTAATTCGCCGGGTCTGTCTTTTGCCCTGAGATGTGGGTTCGACTCCCGCTCACGACCATTCTTAAGAGTTTGTGCTCGACTGGCCAATCAAGTAAATCAACCGAAGAACGGGACTCTAGATAGTTCAACCAAATCTATCATTTGTCAGCTATATGAGATAACCTTTTCTCATTTTTAAAGAGCTTGTTAGGGCTAAAAAGAAATTCGTACAAAAATACCCCCGACCAGGCGGCATAATCAAATTCTGATTATAATAGATTTGGAGCAACTCTTCTATCTTATCCTTAATGAGTTCCTTTATAGTGTCAAAACAAAGGTCTCCCAGCCTTTCGGCCATATTCTCTTCATTTAAATTTCGCAGGCGTCCTGCCCTAAATACCAGTAACACTACGAGAGGAATATACCCAACTCCGGCTATTGTAAATATGTCTCTGATCATGTCTGACAAAAAACCAAGAATATGTGGATTCATAGAAAAGATTCTTTCTTTTTTTTTGCTCCGCTTTAGGCTATTTCTTTGTTTAGGTAGCTTAAAGACTCTTCTCTTTAGCAAGACCAACAGTCTTACTTAATGAGGGTAGCTTGGCGGTTAACCAAGAAAAGCATGGGATTTTTACTTGCACTTGGAATGAAAAAGCATTCTTTTCAATCTTGTACTAAGGTACACTGAACACCAACTCAATCTCTACTAAATCCAATGGGATACCGCTGCTACCACTATAGCCCCCGCCCCCTTATGACGTATGCCCCTTCACGGGATGGGAGGTGACCTTCGCTACACTCGCCATTGGGCAACCTCCGGGCAGGTATCGGCTTGTTCTATTCTGATGTCATTTTTTGTTATCTATAATATATCGGAAAAGCAGAAAGTCTCTAAAATGAAAATGCTGTAAATCCTTGCGTCTAGGCTTCCATTCACGGAAAGATTATATTAGTGAATTTTGAATGAAAAAGAATCGTTAAATCTTGATATGACAGAGCTGTTATTAATGTAGTGTTTATTAACTGGGTCTTCAATTAATTTGGATAGACGAACGAGGAATTTCATTATTAGTTGCGGAAAGGTCGAAAGATACTTTATTCGTATGAAAAGATAATTGTCTTTAATGTAATAGACTATCTTCTGATTGTTTCACATAGACAAGCAGGAGACGTAACGTAAGGATTAGCTAAAATGCGAAATTAGGGGTATGTGATAGATAGTGATCTAGCTTTCTTCTATATTTTTATACTTTTTACTTAACTTAATGAAGAGCAACAAAAGAAAGAATAGGTTTTTTATTTTTTCTACATGTTAGTAGCATTTCTTTGATACCTCCAAGGGGGTCTCTACATATTTTGCTTGTGCTTAATCTTTTCTGATTATACTAGAAATCGTATAAGAACTCGTTATAATTGGATTTATTGTATTATTTCATCAACGATGTTGGGTCAGAATCACTTTTTGACTCTGCGCCAGTGATTCCACTATTATTTATTAGTGAACAATAATTGAATAATTCCTTCATAGAGATAGAGGACATAATTCACATGGATATAGTAAATCTCGCTTGGGCTGCTTTAATGGTAGTCTTTACGTTTTCCCTTTCACTAGTAGTATGGGGAAGAAGTGGACTCTAGAAGTACTACTAATTGAGTTGAAGAATCAAACTCAAACCATATCAATTGTTTTATAGATCGTTCTGCAAAGTCCTTTTCATTTGACTTTTTTCTTTTTTTTTTAAGAAAAGGAATAGCTACTGAATCGTTGTACATTTCAATTTGAATTAGGCATTCCGCGTACAAATACAAGTGATCATTAATTACATATATGTCTGATCATATATGTATTACAAATTACAATAAATAAGGAGGATTTAAAATGCGAGATCTAAAAACATATCTCTCCGTGGCACCGGTAGTAAGTGCTTTATGGTTCGGGTCTTTGGCAGGTTTATTGATAGAGATCAATCGTTTTTTTCCGGATGCGTTGATATTCCCCTTTTTTTCATTTTAGTTATTGATATGAGAAGGGGGAAGAAGATTAGAGATACAATCAAATCTCTGTAACTAATCCCTACCCTTCCCTTCTTTGAATTTTCGAATTTCTTAAATTATAATAAGTTCGAAAAGAGAAAGAATAAAAGTGGATTCAACATTTCAACGAAATCTTTCAGAATTTGATTTCGAGTTAGCAACTTCTATTTTCTTTTTCGTTCCTTTCTTCTCTCTTTCTTCTCTTTGGATCGGAAAATGGAATAGTTGGTTAAAAAAGTCACCCTACCTATTTGAGTACTTTTTAAAAAATTTCAGTTTACATTGCAAGATCTGATCTGTCCCAAGATCTTTTGGAAATGATAAAATGCAGCAGCCTTGATGCTAGTCTCCCCATTAACCATGTGGCCGTTATCATCTTTAATGGAACGCAAAGTCTTTAGGGCTCTTCTTTCGGATAAGGCAGCTAGATATCCATCAGGTGTTAGATTCGGCCATGGAGGCTGCAGCTGTCGCTGATCTGAGTAGTGAGAAGCTAAAAGGGGAGATGTGGCAGCAGAGGAAGGTTCATGGAAATGAAGGTTCTGCTAGCAGCTTTATGGAAAAGGATCTGGTTTCTGGTCCTGAATCAAGCCACGTTGAGTATTCTGGGCTGAAGGAAAGGAAAGATGGTGGAGCTCTGGACGATGGTAGCCGTGTGGGTAGGGGTGAACGAGTTGCTTCATTCTCCTCTGTTATTCCTGGTATCAATGGGAAGACTGAGAGTCTGAGGGAAGAGATTGAAGAGTTGAAAGCCCAAATGGGCGTGATTTTAATCCTGGAATAAAGGGAGGGACGGGCCTTCGAGCTGGGGAAGCTTCAAACCCATTTGGCAACCTTATGAATACTGGAGAAGTGAGCAATGGAGCTGTCATCAGTGCCAACACTGTGGGGAATGTGGATGCATCCAAACTCCCAGGTGCCATCAGTCCAACTATTGTCCATGAAGAGAGGAAGGTCAATGGCAAGACAAGTGGCTCTACCGGCGGGAGAGTGGCGGCTGGCATTGTAAGGGGTTCTCCTCCACGGATAAAAGAGAAAGTTCTGGATTGTATGGCAAAACGGAAGAGGCTGGGGGAGGCAATCGCTTTGATTATCAGCTGCTCCCCGCCAATCACTTCAATTATAGCCGATCTTCGCCTACCAACTTGACCGCTTGTTGAGAACCCTTAGACGCCAATACTCTTGTTGGGGGGGGGCATAGGCGGCATAGTTCACCTTAGGAAATTGTTCAGTTAGAAAGTCCAAAACCTAGTCTGACCTAAGTACTCAATCAAGCGGGCTACCCGATCTCATCATTCTTCTTTTCCTTAACCGGTGGCGAATCTAGCTCATTTCTTTTTCTTTTTAGTGTATCTCCGACGCCCGGAATTCAATCAAGTTCAAAAAGATGTGACTTGACTTTAGAAAGATTATGAAAAGAGTGACCCTGAGCATAGGCCGACGCATGCTCATTCTATTTTCCCATAGTGGCATTCTCCTTCCTGATTCCAGAGCAGAGAGAGGAAATCTGTCTCATTCGGGGAGATAGTAAAGCATTTTGATACCGGGCTCAGAGAAGAAAGATGCAAAGGCAGGGATTGAGTGAAGCTCTTCCCCTCTCTCCAACTAGTCGCTTTTTCTACTCTAGTTCTTTATATACTCGCTTCAAGTATTCCGCTCGCTCTAGCTATCGCTTTTTCTTTGAAAAAGCTCTTACGCTACGTAAACTACGCTCTTACGCTTAATCGCTCTTACGTTACTTCGTAACTCGATAGTATTCTCATAAAAAAGCTAAGATAGATCTAATAGTTCGCGGAGAGGAACTGGCCAGGAGAATAAGAAGATTTGAGAAAAAGAATTCTTATCCCAAGTCGAGTGACAGGGCTTGACCTTTACGGATGGCTTAACTGATCTAATTAGAAGTACATCGCTAACAGGTTTGCTTGAAATACGCCTTTCAATCTCTTACCTGTTTTCCTAAGCAAACTCTCATTGGCTGGCCGGAAACTTGCCTAGAAATGCTCCCTCTCCCTCTGGTCGAGCAAGTAAACTCCCTCTCCCTCTCTGATAAGCATGCTTCATAAGGAGGTCCCGGCACGTGAGACCTAGCTCGGGATAGATTATGCATGTAGGGAGGTACAAGGCCCCTTCCCCAGAAATGAATTGGGGAGCCGACTCTAGCTCTGCGATCATACTAGAAAGACGGCTTCTTGGTAATCATCCTAGAAGGCTGCCCCTATTTATTTAGACTGGAATATTGATACTGGAACTGGACCGACAGCCAAAGGAAATTCCCTCTCGATTAAGGTCATTCCCAAGGGCTGCAGGAGAACTCCAACTAAAGATGGGCTTAGAACTTAAACTCACTTTTTGGCAAAGAACAGGTGAAGACCTTAGGACTTTAGGACAGGCGACAGATACGAAGGCTACTAGATGAGGGACTGGTGGGGAACTCCCCATGGCAGGAGGAAAAACTGTTACGGACACTGAAACTCCAGAGTCTTCCATGGCTTATCCAGAAACAGCCTGAAACAGGCTAAAAAGAAAATGGCTTGCTAACAGGATCTGTAACAGGATAGCTTTCAAAAGATTACAAACTTGAAAGAGCTTAACTGTCGCAATTAGCTTCCCTGGCTTGCTTTGCTAGCTTCTACTTTAATGCAGAACTCCCAATAGCAGGAATTACACTCGATGGATTGGTGAAAGAACCTGGCTTTCTAGCTTGACCTTTACTCTTCACACGAAAGCTTTCAAATTCCCTTGTTTAGAGGGACGAAGTGACTCGAACAAAGCAAAGCGAAGAGGTTCTTTAGCGTAGGCTAGTCAGTTTACTTGGAGTAGCTTTCCCGCTGCCCTTCCAGTTGAAGTCATAAGGTAAGCAAGCCTCTCTAGTGAGAGTTCTTACATTGAGAGAAAACTGACTCCTATGATAGTGCTAGGTCCTTCTATTCCTAATCCCTCTCATGTCGATCCATTGTCTAAGGGTTAGAGGGTAGTAAGGGTCTAACCTTGTAAGGCAGGATAAAGAGGAAGCCCTATTCTGTACTATGTCTTAAGTGAGCAAGCCTATGAGAAAGCCGATTTTGGATAAAGTGAGTTTGAAAGAAGGAGGCACCGAAGGTGATAGGGCAAATTCCTGATCACTGGAACTATTCCTCTTTTCTAAAGGAGTTGATAGGGCTCGCGCTTCAAATCCCTCTCTTTATTGGTCGAGAAAATCCCTTTTTTGTGTTTTTGCCGCCCTTACCGATAGCTAGAAAATAGATTACGAGGATCGGATCTAGAGTGCCTAAAGCTATTGATAGCGGATATCGGGACTCTTAGAAGTTTCATTTCTTTCGCGAACAAAAAGGGCTTTCATAAGGGTTTTCCAGTCTCTGGGTAAGAAGTTTTCCACCTAGAGCCCGTAATAGTGGGATTTCTCCTATTGCCATTGTATCACTCCTGGGAGAAAGCTAAGGATCTTTGGGAAGCAAGCCCAATTGGAGTGCTTAATAAGGTCTTCACCTGGAGTTCCCCTTTGGTAAGCCCTGTAAATGTAGGGCCAGTTTCCTGTAAGGCAATGGAAGATCTAGTACCTGTTGCAGAAAAAGACTTCTTCCTGCCATCCAACTGCAGCTAAGCCCATTAAGTTCCAGTCTTCTTTTGGTCGGGAGTCCTAAGCCCTGGGAGCAGTCTCAGGGTAAGCCCCATAAGTTGCAGCAAACAAGTCAAATGGCAAAGCAGGAAAGACGGCAAGCGGGTGTCTAAGAGTCAAAGTACTAGGGCTTGAAGTTCATAATAGTCTTACCGTGTCTAAGAGTCCCCCCAATAATACCAACCGGGTGGATATTTACAAATGAAATTGCTTACCCGATTGTCCAATTTATCGACTCCTGCTACCTTTGCTAGTGAATCCCCTGCAGTTGCAGCTCTTCTTTTATCCGGTCTTGGTTTAGGAAGGGCATCTTCTTTCAGAAAGCACTCCGAGTGAAGAAGAAGAAGCTCATGGCACTGTCGGCATGTCGGAATAACCACTCTTTTTTCTTTCGACTTTTTTTGATTACCCAGCTCGAAAGGAAGCTACTCTCTCTCGGGTGCGAACGAATAGGAAGAGAATTCATCACAAATTGACTAAGAGGCCGCATAACCGGTGCTGTCGGAATTCCTAGTCAAGGGCCCTGCCGTATTCAAGAACCAGAAAAGATCCGATCTACAAATATCCAATTCCAACTATGCTGTAATAGAGGATGGAGAAAAGCGGACTTCCTTCTCAATGCCCGGGCATTCATCCAATGCTTACTTTTAGGCATAGCATTAGCCTATTTCCGCGAGTCAGACAGCCTGATCCGTGCGCTGATCCTTCTATAGTAGGAAGACAAGATCGCAAGGGAATCACTAGTTCCATGCCTTCTACTTAGGCAACCCGAATCCGCGTATATCTACTCTAGCAAGAGAGCAAACTACCAACGAATCCTTCCACTTCTGTAACAGAGGCTAAAAGGTGCGAACGAAGAAAGCTTGTTTGTTTAAAGGCTTCGCACCTACTTGTTGCGTCTCCCGTCATAAGACAGCCGGCCGATACGAGGGATTGACTTAGGCGCAATAGCCTGTTTGAATAGAATCGTAAACGAAACCGCTCTATCGCTACACCCGATCTGTTTACTTATACTTAGCTAATGCTACCTTTGTCAAACAGGAAACTTCCGATCTACTTCTGCGGTTGCTCGCTTCCAAAGCCCTAAGCAAGAGGTCCCATACTGTCCTGTCCTGAACTAGAACAGCTAACTCGGATTCCGGGGACACTTCTGACTTGTTAGCTGCAGGTACGAACGTTGAGAGTTTTATAGGTCCCATCCGGTCTACAAAAAGAGAACTCGAACGCGAACTCGGCTTGACTTTTTAGCTATAGGGACAGTTTCACCGACCTAAGAGCCAATAAACTACGGTAGTCAGAAACTTCCCGTTGATTGAATGTCTATTTCATATTCCTGTCATGCAGGTAATAGATCCAGAACAGTCGTAAGGCATCCCAATAAAAGTTCAGTCGTTACGCCGACAAGTAAGGAAGGAAATAGTCAAAACGCTATGCCCCAATGTTAGGACTTTAGTAGCAGCATTTCTTGATTGAATTCTTCTTGCAACTAATTCCTCAATACCCGGTCATGCTCTTACTACAAGGAAGTTAGGGCAGCGGGCAGGCAGGAAGTTCGGTCAATCAGTCGGTCAGTCGCTCAATCCACCCGAGGCAAGGGATCAGAGGGAAGGGCCGGATAGTTATTGGCTAAACCCAATTTCAATAAAGGGGGTAAAGGGATGAGATTGGGGCTCAGACTATGTATCCCAGGAATGCCAGATCCGGATAAAGAGGGCTTGATGAATAGGTGCCCTATCTTGAGCTTGAAGAAGAAGAAGGAATGACCAGGGTAGAAAAAGGGAGAGCTAGCACTTTCATTTTCAAGCCGACGCCTGGAACTGATGAAGTAAAGTATTTCACCTTCTGAATCTCGGTTAATTTAATCTCTCGAAAGAGGGAAAGAAAGCCCTTTGTCCCCCGGATAAGACAGGGAAAAGTGGAAGAAGATCTAATACATTCTCGTCTGTCCTAGCTTATCTATCCTCGAAACCAGAAAAGAAAAGGCAAAAGAAAGAAGAAAGAAAACTCGACAAGAAGCGAAGAAAGTTCACAAGAGAGAACAGAAAGAATGGTTGGGGGTGCTCTTTATACTAAGAAAGCAGCTTTTTATGCCCAAAAGAAGGACGCCGGTAATGGTGATGGCGGTGAACACGAAAAGCAGGAGTGGCCGAAAGCGAAAGAGAAGCGAAGCTGAAAGCAGAAGAGAAGAAGAATATTATGCCCACTTTCTTTTAGTAGTAAGGGAACTCCCCTTTCGATTTGAACTGAATTCCAGGGTTTCTTTTCCCACTGAGCTACTCTAGTTGAACTTTATTTCCCTACTGAACTTGCTATCTATATCTATATTAGGCTCGTGAGCAACTTTCTTATTTCATACTACCTGCGAGAAAGCGCTTTGCTACTGGTGAGCTACCTATAAACTTTCTCCATCTTGGTCGAGAAGTCAACTAACTTATAGTGCTTTCCACACCCCGCCCCGTAGAGGGAAATTTACCTGTGAATGCGGTGCGGGCCTCCCTTTCACTCGAAACAAGAGTTCCGTGCCAAGCATAAAGATTGAATCAATAGGACCGTATTCTAATCCTAGAAATGCCATAACTCTCTTTCGTCTCGACTTTCTTTCTCAAACCACCGGACAGGGGTGCGGAAATAGCTTCAATTAATGGTAGAGCGGAAATAGCTTCTGATTGGATTTCGCCTGAAACGAATCCCTCGCTTTGATAAGAAAGATCCGAGTAAACAACCTTTGAGCTGAGGTAATATGAAATATTTAGGGTTAGCTTTGCGTTCCTTGAGTATGTTTCTGTCCTAAACTAAGAAAGAGTATAGTGCTCGTTTTGATAAGAGTATTCCATACTATCTGCTGGAAAGTTTACAACGTCCCCCCTATTCAACTACGGGAATTTCTTCTGGTTCGCTACTATCTGAAAACGGCCTACAGCTCACGACTGACCTTGAACTGGCGCTTTCTATTTGAACGGAATTCCACAATTGCATTACCTTCGGCTGCACTTCCTTATCTGTATTCCTGGGCGGGCGTAGAAACCCCTGCTTGAACATGAGCTACGGACCCCCCCACGGCCATCTCAGCTTCCCCGCGAGACTCTGTTTCTCCTGAAGTGAAGGTTTCAGGTTCGTTCCTCTTAGCCTACGGATTGCAATCGTTGAGATGTCATTGTTGAGATCAGAAGCGGGCTTGAACTGCTTTATTCGGTCTTCAGCTGGCCTACGATTGGAGGCTGCTGAAAGAGAAGAAAAGGAAAGGTGGTGCTAAAAAGGGACTGCTACCAATCTTAAACAAAGGGCTAAAAAGAAATTCACTGATTTCACAGCTATATGAAATGAACTTTTTCACTTTGCATCTCCGTCGTATGAAGGGAAATCCCAATCACAGATTTTTCATCTATATGCGCATGCAAAATAAAACTTTAGATCGTAGGCTTATGAAGGGAAATTGATGTTTAATGAAAAATCCCAGGTTTATAGAATCTGGCAGAACAGCTGGGAATAGACTTCCTAGCCCGGGGAAGGTAAAGAAAGCAGTATCGAAGCCGGCCACTGACTTAGAGAACGGGTCTCCCCCTTTTCGAGTGAAGAAAGGAGTCGGTGCACTTCGGCATAAGCCTTACTATTCATCTAACTCTGTAAGCAGTCCTCCTCAGGGAAAAGAACAGTCCACGCATGAGCAAGTATTAAACTCTAACGGAACCCGGGGTTAGTAAAGATAGTTTACCTCCCCTGCCCACGAAGTACGAAGTGAGGGAGGTGTGCTTTCGTGCTTTGAACTAACCTTTACGCACTGAAAGCTCACGAAGGGACTACTTCCTTTCGATTTGAGGACTTTGATTGAATGAGATTCTAGATATCAAAACAGGAAGTTGCTATTTGAACTCGAAGCAACTGACCTTAATTCCCCCCTGGTCTCTATCCTTAAGGAAGTCATGCTTTTGCCCTTTTGAGTGAGTCCTTTGGAGAACGGACTGTTACTAATCCGATGGAAAGAATCCTTGATCTCATCCAGGGAACGGAAACACAAGCTGTTGGTGGCTAAAAAGCACCCGGCTTGAAGCATCTTGGTGGTCTGGCTCATGGTAGGTTTTTTTGTTTTACATGCGGCCTATCGAATCGAAGCGAACTTAGGCCTTTTTGGTCCTATCGAATCTTCCTTTTTCTGTATAAGAAGAGGTAAGGGCACGTAGCGTTTCACTCTTAACTTCTTCTATTAGATAGGGGATGTTACCCAGACTTAGACCCTAAGTCATTCTTAGCGAAGCGACCAATCATAAGAATGAGATACGGGCCTCCCGTCTTTTTCAGTCTCCCTCCTTTCCCTTCATTCTAAGTAAGTAGCGGTCCAAGTCTCCTTCCCGACCGATCGAGGGGGGTAACAAGGCGATCTCCGATCCCAAAGAAGTAGTGTTTCATCTGCCCGATCCCTTACAAATTATTCTTAGCTCTGAAGCATTCCCTCCGAAATCAGTCCATTCAAGAATAATAACAGGTTAAGGCCCCGTTCCACTAGATGAGAGGAAAGAATCTTTCGCTTATGTGACTATAGGTCTTTTCCCTGGAGGCAATAATGGCTAGGAACAAAAGCTAGGAGTTAGCAGATTTAGATAAAGCTTGCTCGTGGCTTTACCTGCTCTTATCCATTGACGGGACTTCTTCAGCTAATGACTTAGGGAACCTGAAGGGCAAGGGGAGCTTTAGCTTCAAAGGACGACTAGATTATCTCCTATCATCTTTCGCTTCTATGCCTACAGGGCTTATCCCTGGATGGAATAATGTCTAGGACCTATTGTATTGGGTACAAGAGTTACCAGATGAATCGAAAGCTCGAAAGAGCAAAAAACTTATTTAGAGAAAGAATGATTAAATTCTTTACTTAGCCTGAAGGGCAATAAACGAGAGACTGAAAAGGAAGGTACCTCGAAACAAAAAGAAGGAACTCTAGCATCGGTCTATCGCTATACTACGAGGGTTGTTCTACCGATCGGCCCAGATGCTGACTACCTTAGCGTACGTCGCTCGGGGCCTACAAACCTCTCGTTAGCTCCATCCCTTCTTAAGCCTGTAACATATTTAGGTCAGCGGAGAAAGCGTGTCCCTCATCTGATGATGCAGGGGACCCGTCGACTTTCTCCCTCATTGGCCCGGGACGCTCGTAAGGTGCTTATTACAGGGGTACGGATACAACCGCACCTAAACTACGCTTTTTTTATAAAGCCATAGGCAAGTTTAAATCAATATTCAATCTAGAAGAGAACCAGCCTTAGTAAACTTACAGGAAAGAAAGGAACCTAATAAACTCAATCATACAAGGAATTAAGAGCTTACTTGCTTCTACATCCACTGGAACGGTACTGAAGCCGGAAGGCTAAGGACCGAGAATAAGAAACAACCTAATAAATAAAAAAAGGGAGTAGAACTTGCTTTTGCACCTACAGCTTTTATCCATTGAAGGAATAGAGTTGAACAACTCCTTACTTAGACTGAAGGGAAAGAAAGGGAAACTTTGAACAACACTGACACAGGGAACTCCTCTTCAGGAATTGCTTCGGTACGGGAATCGGGACGTAAGGAAGGGACCGACAACTATACAATACGAATAAAAATAAATAAATAAAAGGGACTTCAGTCGATAACAGACCATAGGGAAGTAGAGCGTATAAAAAACCATACCAATGGCACATATTCCAGATTTTCAACCTCATTGGCCCCGTTTTCCACATCCATATGCTTGAAACTTGGAAATAACTCTTTGATGGAGTCAGTAGGTAAATGCACATCCAGTCATACAACATAGAAACAGTAATTCATGTTCTTGTGGAATTACTTTGGTTATTAGTTAGGGATACAAATACAAATTAAAATAAGCCAGGTAAACAAGAATAGAAGTTACCATCCAGCATCTACGTTGAGGCCTCGTTTGAACTCCCAATTACGGGTGATACGTCGGAAAGAAGACAGAACGAACTGGATCGGAGAAAGAAAATCGAAATCGTCAAATTATGCACTAACTTGATGGAATGCATATATGAGGAACCATGACATTTCTGGGTTGTCACGGAAGAAGTTGAAACCTCTAATTCGCAAGGAATTCTATCCCATTGGGTTTGAGGAGGACTCGTAGATTCGATGGCAGTGCGCCAGGGAAAGGGCCAAGCTGTACAAGAATACCCCCATTAAAGTACCAAACAAAGGGTTCCACAAGCAAGCTATTACTATTATTCTGGGGATCTCCATTGAGGAGCATCAAACCCTAATGAAAGATCTCTCCCCATTAGCAACAGGTAATCATTTTCAAGCCACAAGAAGGGATCTCCTACTGAACGATAGGAAAGTGAGTTCTTCCAGTTGGCATTCATTAGTCCGGTTGGGTAGGAGCGAGCACCTGATTGATCGCCCAACAAAATAGTTGTTTAGCGAATGACTCAACCTATGCATCCGGTATTTACACACTCTACTTCGAGGTGTGAATCACTTAAACTATTTATTCCCCACTACCCCTGTATTAATGAAAGAATAGAATTTTTGACTTTGACCTTGCGAGCACCCACTCAAAATAGGGAGGGCGAACTCTTATCTCCCCGATCTCCAGGACCGCAAAAGAGATGGAATTTTCCGTCTTCTTAGCCGACGTAAGACCTTCATCCGGCAGCAAAAAGCTGTCCCTTGGAGCAGCTCAAACTTATTCGGGGTATGAAGAAGCGGGAGTGCACCACATGGAGGAGAACCCTACTCGCCTTTGTATGCCAAGTCACTGGACCGGCGAAACGGATTCTCCCGAGGTTGAGCTTTCAAAGCGGGATCGTTCCAACGCGCCCACGCCTTACTGCTTATTCAGGGGCGGGCGAAAGCGCCTATGGGACCATTCGACATTCATAGCCTTTCAATCCTATTGCAAGACTGGAATATGAAACGAAAGTCATCCTGAAATATGCTAGGAGCTTCTTCCCCACATATTCTAACCGGGCATTTTACTATTTGGTCGAGCGGAAAGCCGATTCGTTGGGCGGAATAAGCAGAGGAAAGAAAGAGAACACTTACTTACTCTTACTGCTGATTTCATTCAAAAGCAAAGGAAGAAAGCTACTAGACCAAAGCAAACAGCAAGCTGAAAAACGCTAGCTTTAACTTGAAATTGCGAAAAGAAAGAACAACTATGTAAGTAAACCTTAGCTAGTCCGTAGGTCCGTTAAGGAAATGGAACGAAGCGACTTTACTAAACAAGCGAGAAAAGCCCTATATATTCTATTAGTAAAGCGCTAACGAGCAGAAATCCGGCCCTTCGAGTGCAACCGAACTTGGTGATATAGTGAAGGGAAATTCCGGGAGCAACCCTAGTGGTGACATGAGGAGAATCATTTTTGAACTTCTTGCTTTTTCCTAACAGTTTAGTGGACCCTTCCCGTTGGCTCCCTGAAGGAGATGCGGGATTTAGTCGAGTGGCTTCCTGATTGCAATTCCCTTTTATATGCACTGCTCGTTCTGGATGAAGATAAATCTTTCTAGGTTTCTTCCCCACTGGAGAGGTATTGACTGTATTCCGAGATGTCGGAATGGTACCTGTGAGTACTGACTGTTGTAGCATTGGAGTAATGAACTGAGTTCCTGGGGTGCCCTGTGCTGCTACTAAAGTGTTCATAAGGAGCATCATTTCCTTCATCTGTACTTTTATCTGCTCTATGTTTCCGGCCACTGGGTTTGTTTACTAGAGCTTCTTCTGCTGGCTTTCCTCCTGTTGAGGCTATCATAGCAACCTCTGGTAAATCCTCCCCTTCTTTGATCTTGAGCCGAACTCGGGTTCCTGGCGGTGTGATGAGCTGAGAAGGATCTAATATTCTGCCTTTGCTACTGATCTTGTTGCTGGAGAGTCCGATGTCATTGCTATTCCCATTTGGTTTGCTTCCTTGGTCAGTCTCGAAATTCAGGAGCTCTTGATCGAGGAGGTCCTGGACCTTATGCCTCAATCTGAAGCATCTGTCAGTCCAGTGTCCTGGGCTTCCCATGTTATAATCACAGCGGGCATTGGGATCAAATCCTTTTGGAGGGGGATCAGTTACAGGTTTTGGAGGAACCGTAGTGACCAGGTTTGTTGCAATGAGTTGAGGAAGTAACTGGGATAATGGCATCGGCACAGGGTCAAATCTCCTCTTCCCCTTCTGTTCAATCCCCGTGGTGAACACTAGAAGAGTCAGCAATCGGGTCTTTCGTAGAAACCCCTGCCTGAATGAACACTGCTATCTCGCCTTCTGATCTTTCTTAAGAGATTTTCCTAATTTCTTTCCTACTTCTGTCTATTCGCTTCTACCGGGAGGATTTCCCTGATTGGCTCTCTTGCCTGGAATGACTTCCCTCAGTCCCGTCCCTACTTCTTCTCATGCCACTAATGGATTTCCACTTCTGAACTCCCACGTATTCAATCGATTCTGTTTCATGGCTCGCAGGTCGGAGAGAGTCCACTTCTTCCATTGATTGGGACTTGACTACTTCAGGTGGATCCGATCCTCTTCTTTCGGGTGGATCCCTTTCTATTGATTGCAGCTCGTGAGCAAACTACCTATCTATATTACCATTCTAACCTGTCTTTGCTGAACCGTTGTAATATTCCATATTACCCTAGCTCACAGCTTATCCTTCTTAATTACATCATCCCTAACTCACAGGTTATCCTTCTATGATACATTGGATTTATTGGATTCGAAGTTCGGTTCGACTGAGCGAGCTGTCTTTTCACTTGGGCTGAGAAGAAAAAGAAAGCTTAATAGAGATTCTCCTCTTCGGATGGAGTAAGAGGCTCCTACTACAATATTACATATTGCCTACTTTACGGGTTACGGGTGAGCTACGAGCAGGCTTGATACCACTCCTTCGGACCCTTCGGACTCCAGCGCTTAGAAGAATCCTTATTAAACTCTTATTACATAGATCCTTCCCTGGAGCAACAAGCTAATTCCCTTACTAAAGAAAGAACTGAGACTTAAAAATAATATTATACCAACGCTTCCCTTTTTCTTTGTAAGTAAACTTCCATCTTCTAAAGGGAGAGTAAACTCACCTTAGCAGTTTGATTATCCATTTTATTCCCCTGAGATTGAAGTTGCTACTGTACCTGTCTTTGAAGAATGCTGCGAACCCGGCCTAAACGCTTCCTGAGACTCAACCCTACTTCGTCTTCGCCCTCCAGCCTTTCCAGTAGTGGATTCAGCTCATATTATAAATTCTTACTTCACGAGAGAGATACTCACTATTGAAGGGTATACCCACGGGAGAGATACCGAAACTAGAAGCTTTGTTGCACCGCGCTCATTGACTTTCTATCAGAGGGGTTGACGTTCAGTGCCGTAGGTCAGAAAAGGAATGAGAGATGAGAAGGTGGGTTGCGTATATAAGCCCCATTTGACGGTCTTTCTTTGGTCGAGTAGTCAACTACCTCTTTGCCCAAGGATTGCGAATATGCTTGACTGAGATTCCAAGCGGCCTAAAAGACTGCTTCTTGAGCACATGAATATTCAATTGCTCCCGAGCCTTCGAGAAAGCCCATCCTCTTTCAATGCCATCTGACCCATCTGTTCAACCCCCACTTCCGGATATTCTAATTCTGTATTTCCGCCTGGCCTATCCCATTCCCTTCTGAAATAGATCTTTAGTCCCTTGCAAGCTTTGAATCAATCTAACTATCCTCGGGCAACCTTTGAGTAGACCACAGGCGGGTACTGTCGGATAGAAGCCAGCTAGAACACAATCTTTCTCCTGTCGGATAGAAGCTTTTCAAAGGATTCAGGCACGACTCCAATGCTTATGGAACGAACTACGACTTGCATTGATCCTTTCTTATGAAATGGAAGATCAGGGCTTATTCTCTCCTTGCTGTAGAAATGGAGATTTTCTTTCTCGTACTCGCTTTCCGAAACCGTACTTGAGACTCTTTCTCGCCCCGCCTAACATCTCTCATTCCTTTTCACACCCCTTTAGCGGCTTCACCTTTCTAATTACGTATTTTATTAGAAATGTGTCTTCTTTCTTGCTCTTCGCCGCCTACATCGACGGAACTTCTGAACTAAAGTCCAGATCTGCTTTGTCGCGTTCCTCCCCTTCTCCTTCGCTGACTAGACTTGTGCCCACTCCACTGTCGATGAAGAATGCTTTTCGGGCGTAGAAGCTTTCCTTAACTAAAGCATTCCCTTTCCCGCTTGACTGGAGCATTTAATTTCTTTACTTGACCGGACCAATTCATATATAATTTATATTGAGAAGGATTCGCAATTGCATCACCCATTGTCTAATTAGTTTCGTAGCTTATTGGATTGGATCAAATTCATTAAGTTACACGGAATATGGCAGCCGTAGATAAGCAAGCTGGGGTTGACCACATCTGTCGAAGTAAAGAAGACAGTCAATCCCAATCGATGAGAACGAAGTATTTGATTCTTCGACAAGACGGGGGATCTAGTAGCTGCTTAATCTATGTCAGTAGGTCTCGATACCTTATTTTCAGGTAAAGCCCATCGGCTTAGGAGGACTCTCAATGGAAAGGGGGCCGCTTCCCGCTAGAAAGAAAGCTCGTTCTCGTGCTGCCCTTCTCATCCGTACCATCATCTCTCCTCACCTCAAACTCGGATGTCTTCGAAAGTGCACTGAACATTGCCTCTACCCCAGAGAAGATAGAGTGACCTTCCAGTAAGCTCTCGTTCGCTAGTCCACCGCGCCCCTACTATCTATCTATTAAGGGTGTCACCCAGAAAAGCTTTTACCGGGGTCAGAGTCCACTCTATCATAGGCCTTAGCCATATCAAATGTGCTCGGACTTGTTTAGTCATAAGTCAGTATAATAGGCCGTTGCGGGAAGAGGTGTTGAGACGTTTTATTTTTCCTAAGCAAAGATCGATGCTCCTGCAATCACAAGCAAGTCACTCTCTCGACAAAACAGAAAGCCAAAGCTGCAAGCCGGGAATGATTGACTTAATAAATACAAACTAAAACGTAGCTAGCATCGCTTGGCTCTGACTGAGTGGAAATACGAGGAAGCAGGCAAGCAAGTAGCCCTGTCCTAGAAAACTACGTCGAGGGAAAGATTAAGAGAAAATGAAAGTTAAGAGATAGATAGGCAACTGGAATTACGCACATACCTTTACTACAGCAAGCTCTATAATTCTAATTCCCTTTCTCCTTGGATGAACTGCATTGCTCATATTGACCGGGTGTAGGTACAGCTAGTCTCTCCACCGAAAGAGTCGCCACTAATCTATTACCTTAGCAAGAAAGAACAAAGAAAGGAATGGAAACACATGCACTTTGACTTTCAAGAAGAAAGACAGAACCAATCTTTCTTGTAGTGCTGAGACTCTTGAGTAGATAGGTGCTCTACTCTATGCCAGCCCCAGTCAAATGAACCCAGTAAGTAATAGAAGTCAGTCATCAATAAGAGTCTTGTATTGAGGTATAAATTGTAAGAGAAAAGATGAAGGAATGAACCTGGGTGAGACAAGGCCAAGATGTGAATAAGAGATGAGCCAATTAAGCAAGCTCATTATGAAGAAAGCTCTACATCGGAAATGATAATAATGTTAAGATGGATGAGTGGAGTGACTAGGAGAGAGAAGGGCTCTCATTAGTGCCCTTACTTTAGATAAATGGAATTAAACATATAAAGTAGTATATCCAGAGCCATACAGAATAGTCAAAAGGAAAGGGTCTACCCGAACTTTCATACTATGCAATTAGCTACTTTTGCTATTGTGGAGGATAGAAACTGACTGACAATGTGATCATGATACGCTGTAGGTGGAAGTCAGAGCAAATTCCGCCCCTAAGCCATTGATCGCATAATACATCAAGAGCTAAACTTGATGCAAGACTGAAGGAGGTACTAAACTTAATTAACATGCCTAAATGGGAGGGCTAGCCTTATGAAATTCCTTGATCAAGAAGAAGGGGAAGGAACACGGGCATATTCACGTCTGGAGATGCGAATCCAGCAAGAAAACTACTGCTGCAATCAAAGGGCTGCCATTAATTAGTCTAACGCACAACGGCTTTACTCAATCCATTGCTTGTTCGTTAGTCCTTATGCACAAATGCGCACAGGAAGGAAATGAAGCTACATCCTAATAGCAGGAAAGAGATTCTATTACCAGTAATTGTCTAGCTACACGTACACGGTCTTCCATCTGCGCCTTCGCTTCGCTTGATGGATTTATGAGTCTTTACGAACTAACTCACCGAGGGATTGAACTTCCATCGTAGTAACCGTAGTTGGGCTCCGAAAGAAGGTTCTGAAAGAATTGTAGGTGAACATCAATAGGGAAAGCAAGAAGCCTGAGAGAGCTTCCAGGCGGAAGTACCTAAGGGCAATCACTCAGAGAACAAATCACACTATTAAAAGCACTAACAGCAGCAGCGGAAAGTTGCCTTGGTTGAGGCACTCTCAGATGGGCTTCTCCCCGGAAGAAAGAAGGGGGTGAGGAAAACAATAGCCTCAAAGAAGGGCATCCCATTGACTCCTTTAGGATAATTGGTTGCAGATGTTGAGACACCAGGTTCAAAGATGGAGGCTAAGACTTCTCACTCTTTATCCTCATTGGACTGAAGGAATACGCTGCTAAGGATGTCTGTCAAAAGAGTCCTCGCTACTCTTTGATCTATCTCCTCAGCTCTTCGATAGAAGCAATATTGGATTACAGGAACTACAGCCAACTAGTAGACGTTACGCTCCTCCCTCTTGCCAGGAGGCACTTCGATGCACTCTCCTTCAGGTAGGATTATTTTATAAACATTGAGGAGGTAAGAGCCCTATCAACCATACATTTCGCATACTAGTGAAAACTAGAAGCTTAAACTCCTTACTCAACTACAAATACAGTAAGGAAAGGGGGGCAACGATCGATCTTGTTTGACTGAGGTGCTCACTGGGTCTTTCAGATTGGTAGCTTCTTTCCCGTCTTGGTCCGTGTCGAAGAGAAATATGGAACCCATCAATGCCCGACCCTAGACTTGAATGAAGCAGCCCGGCTTGGAGCCCTATTTTGGTTATGGGTATCGTGTAGATCCAGCCAAATCCCATATTAGAGACATTGGGGCACCTGCACCTTTATATTAACAAAAAAGATAGGGACCGACCCTTCTCTTCTATCTATACGTGGGATACATTCCCTCTTATCCGGTTAGGGCTTCTTCCCAAGAAATGAACAAGCATCGAAGGCCATTAAAAGCCATGGTACTGAGACCCACCGCTCACCCAACTCACAGTGCGTGGTCGAATTCCTAGGGCGGGCCACACCACACTATAGAATGAAGAATGAAAATTGCTAGCCTTTATTATTTCACATTCCACGGGATTCTCCTTCTGCATTTTTTCCGAGGCTTCTTTCTCTAAGAGCGCATGCCGAATGGGCCCAATTATGCACCTGGCTGCCTTATTGCAAAACCCATCAATCCCCGGAGGTTGGTATACGAAATACAAAGAAAGGCGGAATTTGCAGCATTCAAGTTATTGAAGAAAGTCTTTCCTATAAGAAAGAGGGGGCATTCCGTATTAATTAGATAGAATGAGGGAAGCCTACTTTGATCTTGTTCTAAAGTGCGCCCATTAGTACTACTATAAGAGCCAGGCCAAACAACAGGCTTCTTATATAAATAGAAAGCCCTTTCCCTATCTGCCTTATTTATCCGCACCTATCTACTCTTTTCTTTGGAATGGAAGGTTCGGCTATTCAAATCGTAAGCATAGATTTGGAAATAGATAAGTGGAAGGGTTATTTTGTTCTATAAACCTCGCAGAAGCGGGAGAGCGATCAACCAATTGTTGGGTTCCTGTGCCCTAGTTTATTCATGTGGTTGGGTTAGGCGTATCCGAAACGTAGGTATTACTCTCTTTCTTAACCTGGCCTTACCTTTCGGAAATGTAGACGGGTAAAGCGGATGGAAAGTCTCTCATAGCTACATAGAGATCGAGCTTGGAGGCCAGTCTAGCAGGTGATTTGATCGGGCGCCCACGGAGGCTGCGAAGGGGAATCGGTTCTACTTGAAACGGGGACGATCATCCCAATGGTCACTCATATGGTACTATATGTAGGAGATATTCTGAAAGATCTCATAAGGAGAAGGGAACGACCCCCTTCGATCCTGCCTGCAAAATTGGGGAAGATAGATAAAGGGGAGCTGGCTTGACCAATAGGTACTTCTTCGCTCTAATCTAAATGGAGATAGGGCTTGATGAATCGAGGAGATGGAAACTTCCAAGCAACTTTATGGCGATTTGCAAAGATCGACTCCTACTGTGCCCAACAGCGCTTAAAAACAAGCAAACATTTAACATCTTTTTCAGAGAGGGTGACCGGTTTAATCCCTTCATCGGGAATATATATGAGCTCTCCGATTAGCAGACTCTGAAGAATGAGAAGGAACCACGGCTGCTGCTTCTTTAAATAAAAAAGTTTTGGATCATCAATATCGTTCTTGATGCTAAAATCTCCCTCTATAGGTGTCGAGGGGCTTTACGGCTTCTTCATTCCTAGCCGAACGTTTAGTATAGTATTTGACCCAGCCTAGTTCTGGAATCGGAATGTTTTATAGATATGCTTTCAAAAAAGCAAGGAGTTCACAAGCTATTGATCTACTATATAAGCAGAAAGGGGTGATTAAAAAGCAGCTCGAGACCTCATGGACATAGAGCCTTCCTCTCCCGTTGCTGTTCGGGCTCGGCCGTTAAAGGACGTACCCAAATAGAGCCGTTTAGGCGATGGAATCCTTTATCATGTTTGCCTATCTGACATGACTAACGTTGGTTTTTCTTTCTCAAATAGGGCCACTGGATGCGTTTGGGGATAGGAGGAGATTGACCACTAGGGGGTTCACATGACATGATCTGGAACGGGTGACTCCACTAGCAAGGGAACGGCGGATTCATAATCCACTCTCGCTAATTAGACAAACGGGAATCGAACCCAATTACGAGAGCCTACTATCTCTGTCCTCAACAGTCGCTTCTTTTCTTGCTATCCTTGAGTAAAGGGATAATTATGCTTATACTTTCTTTGGTCTTGAACTCGCTCCCCGCTTGAGAATGAATGTTGGAAACTCTTCGATGACATGTTCCTTTGAGTGCACGATTCCTTAGCTGTGCCTGTTTGGTACCGAGCTCTTTGATGGCCTTTCTTTATCCGTTCACGCTAAAAGGTAGTGAGTGGAGTCAGGCACAAAGCGATCCTCAGCAGCCGAAAGAAGCCTTGTTCGATCTCCTGTTGAAGTGGTGACTCACCTGCAACATAAGTTTTGCAAACCTAGGTTAATTCAACCTTCCACTGGACGAAGGCAAAAAAAAAGAGATAGAATACGACGGTTTTTCAGGCGTATAGAGAATGACACGATCATCTAGCCTTGGCCCTCTCATCATCTGATTCCCGAAAGGCAGAACTGAAGAACGTTTGGGACTGGGCACGACCCCTCTTCTTTCTTTAGACTCTCGTTTTTTGTTTTCTGGATGTGGATTGAGCATTTTGTTGAGTATTGTTTTTGCGCTTGTTAACCTTCTTCTTTTTGACCGGACAACTGGATGCGCGAATCTTGCTCTACCACCCCTTTCTTTAAAAAGAAAGAACTCTAGTGAATGACTAAGAGGAAGTGCCTCTGTGGTTGTCAACGAGAAGTAGCTCGGAGGGTACGATCAGGGGAATATTATCTTTCCTAATGTCTAATGAAGTCCCGCTGTGAGTGTGATTCAAAGAGATGGCAGTGCTCTCTCAATCGTCCGAGGAAGATTAAAAAACCGAGTAACGAGTTCGCGCTTCTGTCAACGAGAAGTAGCTCGTAGAGAGGGGTATTTCTATAGATCCTTATGTCTTATGAAGTTCTCTCTCCCGTAGTTAGTGTGAGAAGGCTTCAGTCTAGCTTCTAGGTGGTAGAGCCATCAAGGAGCTTCCCTGTGCTTCGTAAATCAATAGGATCCTCCTCGTGGGATAGCCTTCAATCAAACAAGTTAAATCCTATCCCTTACCTTAGTGAGACAGAGAGAGCTTATTCTTAGAATCTGGGGTGGTCGTAGATCAGAAGAGATGGCTAAAGGAAGCTAATTCATGCTAGTACGGATTCTTAAGTAAGCAATATAATAAACACAATAATGCCTAAGCAATGGAGTTGTAATTCTTAAGTATGCTCTTTCAAGCGAGTTGTCAGGTAAGTCAGGTAAGAAGTCAGGCTAGCTCATTCCAAGCAAGAGAGGCAGGCAAGAAAGGAAGCATAGCATGCAAGGCACTTCTCGCTCTTTAATAATGCTAGTGGTTCTGCTCCGGTAGGCAAGATATAAGAAAAGCTAACAATGAAAGCTCTAAGCAAGGCAAGGAAGCTTCTCTACTAAGCACTTCACTCTAGTTGTTATGATTATGCTAATGAAAGCAAGGTAGCTTAGCTTGCTTACTCTCCCTGACCTCTTGCTGGAAGCATCGGAATCAAAAGATTGAGAAGGAGGTGGAGTATGCAAGCAACCTTTGCTTTGGATCCGGAGATTGAGATGATGCCTAATGGCTCTAGTCAGCTGCTTCTTACCCTCCAGTTCCCCACCCCCCGAGTCCTTTTGATGGATGCTTTGTAGCTTACCTTCGAAAGATGTTCTATTGGGTCACCTCCTTCCATTGGGAGAGAGATCAGGAGAGCTGGGTTTGGTAGTTCCCGTTAGCTGGCAAGGATACGAATACAGGTAAAGTAATTGGTTTATTGGACTTTGAATGCTGCCTGGCAGCGGAGCGGCTGGAAGAGAAAGAAAAGGAGGTGGAGCTGGGCCAGCAGAGGCACTTGAGAATGAGATGTTTGGTTCTTATCCGGGGTCATTGGATAGGGTGAAAGGCTAGCTTCTGAATCACAGGTTCCTGGTTCAGATGCCGCAAATCCGGTGTGTTGTCTCCTTGAACAGAGAGTAAGAAAGCAGAAATTCCTTCCTCCCTCATTCACGGACACTAAGCAGGGGCGGGCTTTCAAAGTAGTAGCGCTAGCGGCGCAGAAGGAGCTTGACACCATTGAATCAAGTTTGAAAGACTACGTATGAAAGAAGAATCCCCAGAGGGAGTGAACGGAGCTGCGCGAAGTGAGAACTAGAGCTTTAGGTTAACGTCACAGAGCCGGTAGGAACGGCACGTGCTGTATGAAACAATATGGCTCACTTAGGCCCGACGCCAGGACGCTTGTACTAGGATAGCCTATAAGACTTGTGGAGATAATATTAATATAAACCATGGGCCCGGCTAACAAAGGTACTAGAACCTTCTAGCTGATGGTAAAATCTTGGTCTCTGCCTATCGCCGGGACGTGTGATGCGGAGGCTTCCGTCCCCAAGGACGGACTGGGAAGTTATTCCCCTTCAACTTGACCAGCTTAATCACCTAAAGCCTATGAATGAATCTCAACCGTATCCACGTCACATTCAAGGTCGATTAATTGGCTTATTTGAATGCTGAAAAACCGCCTTTTCGATGCTTTTAGTATGGTGACACTAAACTGAAGCGTTCATAAAACGAATAATTGATCCAGCGTAGATTTGAGTTTCAGCGTAAGCCCTAGTTACTAACTTTCCTCCCTTTCCTTACCTAGGGCAGGCTTTCCATCTTAATACTAGAAAGAGACTTTCAGCTTTCACTCTTAATGAATGCAGTAACGGGTGGTTTCCTAAGGGTTTTCCTTACCCTGCTATCGATTCAATTCGTGCCAGCTACGCTTCCTCTTCTAGAACAGTGACAGCCTAGTCTGATTCCCCCTTCCGAAAGTGCCACACATGCCTACTTACTTAGGTCAATCAGTTCCTTCCGTCGCCTTCCCCAGTAGCCCCTTTTGCCCTGTCCTCTTCTATTCCTATTCAACTTGGAATTTATTAAAGTAAGACACTAAAGCATTCAAGCAGGTAAGACAGTGACGAACTCGTCCATTAACTATGCCAGTTGCTTTCAAACAGAGGGCATATTAGAGTAGAGCACCCGCTCATTCTCTTCCTTAGCACAAGCACTAAGCGATAATAATTGTTTTATTTACTTATTTTTGAGAACAACTAAGCGATAATAATTCCTTTATTTACTTATTAAAGTAGTTACCGGAATGCTCATTTTTTGTCCATAAGTTCTCCTCGCCGTAATTCTCTCTGGAAGTCGCCCCTACAACCCCTTGACTCCTGCGGGCTACGTTCGAACTAAACGAGAGTAAGTAACCCCGAGAGAACGGACTGACTACTAGGAGGGGGAAGGACCTGCGCCTAGCTAACGGAGTTCACGAGGAACCGACTTCAGTTAGTGAAGCGAGGCCTCAAACATCAAACCATATCTTACTGAATAATCTGACTGAACCGAGTGAGGTATAGACAGATTATATTATATCACAGCTTGTGTTGTGGCGAGACGAAGGCTTGCTTACCGGACAAGAAGGATTAGACTTTAGACCCACTAATGGACTATAGCGAACGGAGAGAAACAAACCTAAGTCACTACTGTATTGCGAACCATAAGGAACAAACGCACTACCAGTGACTGGCTAAAAGATAGAACACTCTTTCCTATTCCTACTCCAGGCAAGTAGTACGGATACGGACTATAACTCCAGCCTACTGCTCCATACAGAGTACGGATTCAGGGATTTCAAACACTCTAATGGACTATAACGAGCTGAGTAGTGTAGTACTAAAGCCCTGAGTGACTCTTGGCTGCCCTCAGTGATAGACGCAATTACTTTGATTACTCTATTCCTACGAAACGCGCCAATAAAGAGTGGGGGAAGGGACGGATTTGAGACTACCGATGTCTGACGTGCTGATACATAGAGCAGCCGGGTAGTGGATTTTTTAGAAAGAGTGTTTCCTCCTTTTATTAGAGTATAGGTGTTTCCCTCTTCTCTTCTCCGTGTGTATTGAATGATGGAATCAACTACGAGACCGATTGGATAGTGGATTCCGGTTGCTCACATCACTGGTGATATGAGTAAGTTCCTAAGGCTACAAAAGTACAAAGGTAACGATGCAGTTGTCACGGCGGACAACACTGTACATCCAGTGGAGCATGTGGGTGACCTGCCCATTTCGCCCATGAAAGGAGGATCCAAAGTCTTGGAGAACGTTTACCACGTTCCGGGAATGAAGAAAAACTTGGTATCGGTTCCTCAGATTACAGCAGCTGGGCACTATGTGCTTTTCGGTCCAGAGGATGTCAAAGTATTGGCGAACGCAGATGTTCGTGGAGACATCCTAATGGAAGGCAGAAAGGTGAAGAAGCAAGAATGAATCTATTAATCTATTAAAGCTGTCTTTGATTGATCTTCGAAGCTCTCCTAAGGAACTACTACTCAAATGAAAGAAAGAGTCCCACCTACGAGTTTTTGCCTTACTCAGCGGAACCAGGACTACCCCTTTCATGCAGAATCTGTGAATGCGCTTACCTTGACTAACCTACCCGCCTAGATAAAGGAAGGATACCGAATGCTTATCTTCATAAACATCATAGAAGAAGTCTAACTAGAGTCATTATTAGGAGGAACCTTATTGGATTGATAATGAAAACCAGACTAGAGACGAGGAACTTGCACCGAAGAACAACAATACGGTCTACCGGACTGAGACCGACAGACTGCTATCAAGCGGGAGAGAAGGTTGCTCCAGATGAGAGTTGGTCGTGTATATTGCTTTCTCGCCTAACTACAGGTAAGATTCACTACCTCTTCTATCAATATAGCTAGTATAAAGCCTATTCCTTTCCGAAACTGTACGGTACGATTACGATGGTGGATTACTTATTCCGATCTACATCTCCTCGTGCTCGCCTCTGCCTTGCCTGCGGATGATGCCTTTCACCACTTCTTCCTACTCATATTCAATATTCTTTTTTGGCTCGAACTTTATTTTGAGCCGAGACTGTCTTTGTTGAGCTCTACGCCTTTGCCTTTGCCCACGAATTGCGCCGGGGATAAAAGAACATAATTACATTATCCCTTCGACGACTGAGCCGGGGCTTGCCCCTTTCATTTCACATGGAATTGATCGCCTATTTAAAGTAATATTCCATATTACCCTCGCTGACAACGTACCTATCTTAGAAATTCCTCCTATATTTACTGGATCTTGGGTAACTTAGACTGAGATTGGAACTTGATTTGATCATTCGCTCCTCATTCTTAACGAGATGAGCTCATTCATTCCTTGCGCTTAGTTACCTTCATTCATTCCTCCACGGAGAGAGGCTCTATGAAAGAAGAGAATACGGAGCAACCTTCGCCTGAGACGGGGCTTCCTTAGAGTGGACAGAGACTGTGATCCTAGCTTTCTGACTGGGCAAGCAGCTCCTACCGAATTTGCTCCTAGACTGCTTTCAAGGTTCACGTTCACTACGGACAGCAGGGACGGAAACTCCTACTGGCGTTCCTCGTTACTTGACTGACCCACAATCCATTAAATAAGTTCAGTTCAACCTGAGATTCCATTTCTACAGAACGGAGAAAGGGGAGAGCGGGGAAGTTGTTGAGTAAGTCAGTTCAGTGTTCAAGCGGATTGGCAGTCAAGTAAGGATAAGATCTATCTCAAGTAGGAAAGGAGTGAAAGTCAAGGCCCTGGAATTCAGTTCCGTAGGGAAATCAAGATAGGTGGTTTGCTCACCCGTAAAAACGAGGCGCTAAGAAAGAAGAAGTTAAGTCTACGCTAGGAACGAGTTCCGGGCTAAGGACGAAGCAAGTGCTTTAACCCTCCTATTGATTCTTTCTGGTAAATCCCTCTTCGCCTCGAGTCTGGTAGTACTAAAAAAGGTTTGCTGCTCTTCTTCTTTCTGAAAGATAGCTATTCTTCGCCTCTCGAAAGAGGCTACGTACCTGTTAAACGATAAGCGCTACGCTTTTCCCTAGGGCTTTTACTTCTTGTCTACAGCAGTTCAAGTACGAGAAAATGAATTCCTCTAGCTAAGTTCCCTGTCGAGAGGGAAGAAAGGAGAATTTACTTCGGGGCTTAAGGTAGTCCAGTCACCCTCAGGTCATAATAGAGTCTAGTATGACATCGGTAGGAAGATAATGCAGCTAAGCCGAGACTTGCTTCTGAGGCATTTCAGACTTTACTTGCTGTTGCCGATATGATCTTTTCTCTTGTTTCAGAAGTGGAGTTTGCTGCTATCGTAGATAAGAGTGACGGAATTGATAGAGCGAAATCCACCCGGAAAGAAGAACTGCAGCTCGATTTGAGATGAAATCTGGCAATAGCTCTAGGGCTGGTTCTGCACCAGATAAGAGAGTTGGGATTGAGCTTTTACTAAAGGACCTATTATTGTTATTGTCAATTCCCAGTCTTAAGACGATTATCCCGGATTCACCGACATTAGCTTCCGAACAAGCTCATGCCATCTCGTGAGTAATAGAAATCCTTTTCCTTCGTTGTTGCATCGGAATGCTAGTGCAATAAAATAAGACTTTATGAAGGCTGTGAGGGAGCTGCTTTGAGAGAAATTATGCCTATTTAATTCATTTTCTTCGATAGCATCCGATTACTGAACACCTTCAAAATCCGACGGCACACTGAAACAACTCAAGCGAAAGAAGCCCGCATACCCACTCTTCTCTCTCCCCCGCTTGGGGGCCTCGTTGTCGCCTTTGGCTTCAACTACTTTTGCTTCAGGGAACAGATAGCTTGCTGCCCAAGCTTACCTCCCAAAAAACAAGCCATATAGAGTGAGTGGAAAAGGTAAGAAAAGTCTTGGCTACGGAGGGAAGTAAGCAAGAAGTTCTGGTTGCGGGCTAACGTAACGGCTTTCAATCGTGTAGTTCAGTCTGGGCGTAAGGCCTATCTATAGTCCGGTCGGAAAGGCATCAGTTGTTGGGCTAGTAAGGCTCTTTCTTTCGCGGGCAGGTTACAGTTAGTTAACTCTATCCTTTTCGCCATCCTGGTCTTCTCTTTTATTCCTTCCTCAAGGAGTAATCCAGCGGGTTTAGCATATTCTCCATGCCTTTCTCTAGAAGTGATCTTGACCATAGAAGGGCCAAGGTTGCTTGGGCTACGGTCTGTCTTTCTAGATTGCCTAGGAATCTCCAAAATGGAATCTTTGAATCATGCAGCTTTGCTCAAGCACATATGGCACCTCCGCTCAGATGGGGATCATGGTCTCCCCTCCGGATCTTTGTTGTCCTCCTCAACCAACATATTGATATACTAAGGACTGGCGAATTCACACTTCTTCAAGTTCAGCCCCGTGCTTCAAGGCAGGCATCCGAAACAGATCTGGGACTTTGCACATGCTCTTACCATGTCCCACTGAAAACCGGGATGTTGAGGATACCAATACAGAGTGAGAACAGTATGGTAACCTACATAACTCATCAGCCTCATGGATGGACACGATCCCTTACCCTGTGCTATAAGTCGCGCCTTAGCCTATCTTGAGAAGGAAGAAATAGTTAGGTTGGACGGCCGAGGTACCTTACTTCCCAACTGAAGGAGATGTCTAAATGTCATTAGATACGGAATTGGAAGATAGAAAGGATGGTTCGGTCCCCCCATAAAAATCGCCTTAGCATTTAGCATCTCTATCTTCATTCCTTCCCATAGGCATTAGCCCCTTCCCATAGGCATTAGCCTCAGAATCTCCATCTGATCTGAATCCCATTCACATCGTGTGAAGCCAAATCTGAAGTTTGATTCAGAGCTAGTTTCAAACTATAGGGTAGGGGCTCTTCCCGCGCTATTGCGTACGTACTTAGCTTAGCTAGTTTAGGGCTTCTATCGCGCTATTATAGCTAATTTTAGGCTAAAAACACGGGGTTTTAAAGCTAGAGACGTTCAATTCATGCTTTTTTATGATAGCTATTTAATCTTGTTAGTTAATCCATGCCCCCCGTCACAAAGTTGCTAATGGCTTTCGGTACGCCGTGCGCACGAAAGGATCTCAACTGGTGTAGGGTTCTCGTCCCACAGACCCCATTTCGGTGCCATTGCAGTGGGCTCACTGGGCCCTCCAGTTTTTCCGATCGCTCTTCTTGCGCGCGAAGTACAGCAAGCTATAGCCACTTTGCTTCCAAGCGCGGATCGCTAATCAAGTTGAGAGATCGGTCCTGACGTCGAACAGGTTGCCTCCCTAGGCGCGTCGGTGCGCGCGAAGGTTTTGTGGGCCCTTGATCCGATCCCTCTCTTGACTCGCAAGACGCGCTTTACTCACCATAGAATATAGAATAGATCGAGGAAGCAACCATTGCCTGCTTGTCAGGCCAGATTCCATCCGATCTTGTTTGACTGCTTATATACATAATTAGTTAACCCTTCCAAATAGCCCAGAAAATGACAGCCATCAAAAGGCCTAAGCACATATAGCCTCGGCCTGTCCAAATGATGTTCAGCGGTCTCTACCCAAGTAGCTGTGGCCCATGATCCAAAGGACCCGCAACCAGTCAATCATGCTATCCTTACCTTCCAACCAATCGGCCAATCACGCTATCCTTACCTTTCAACCAACCCCTTCGATTCCGCTTCTGCAGCAGTATATAATCTCGGTCCCTTACCTTGATGCCTACAGCTCAATTTGTTTTCCAGTGATGGCAAGAATCCGCGAAATACTTCTTTTTATTTTTCTTCTTCTTGTGTTGTTTCTGAATGGCATCATAGCTACACGAGGGAAAGCGATGCTGCCCACTCTGCCGCAAAAGGGGGCCGCTTTCTTCCCCCCAAAAATGCCAGTTCCACCATCAGGGCCCAGCAAGCAGCATAATTGTGTTCCGAGGCTGCGTTTCATTCCAGCAACAGTAGTATATGGTTCAAAACGCCTTGTTCCATCCGGCGCGAATCCCCTCCATCACTAGTATAGTGGAGGTGTTATTTGTATTGCAATAATGAATAAATGTACGAACACAAATAATGAGCAGACCAGCCCACTTTTATATGTGGGTTCATTTCATAATGTATTTTTGTTTTGAATAAAGAAGCGCGCTCCTGTTAGTGTAACGTAGGTGTCTTTCTCGGTTGATGGATGGGATAAATGCCTATATCGCTTTGTAATGTTATTGTCATGTTGATGCTATATTAAAGAATATAATCTAAAAAAGTTGCTCAAGACTTAGTCCCATTCTTTATAATTGTCTTTCTCGTACTGTGTAAACGAACTTCAAGTCTTAATTGTGTACTCAACAGGAAGCGTCACAGCCTAGGTTTGGGCCACCCCCGATGTCGATCTGCAGTAATAGTTTTCGAAAGTAGTTTTCCGAGGTAGGTTCTATTTTAACCTAGAGCGATTTGCCTGCTTCTTTCTAGGCTATAGTTTACCTGTATCATGCAAATGTCCAACACTTAGGTGCTTTCTAAGATCATCCTATATGAAAGATGTATGACATGTGTGGATAATGAATGACTTGCATGGTATGCAATCTGAACGTCCACAGAGTACAAAAGGTAAGACCTAATAAGAGAAATGAGCTTAGCACAACACGATATGGGATAGAAACCTAATCCTAAAAGGAGAAAACCCATCACTGAACAATCATAGGAATAGAAGAAATAGGTTCAGACCAAGTGACAGAACTCTCTATGAGTTGGGCTACATAAAAGATCCTATTCTAAAATGGATGTAGCTTAACTAAAGCCCAATGCCAAGCAAAGCCCTAGACTACAAGTGAAGAAATTGGGTTCAACTAAGCCCTTAACCCAACATGAGGTGGAGCCTTAACCCGACACAAGATGGGACCCTATTAGGATAGTGGGCTTAGTCAGCCCAACATAGGTTGTCAACCAAAAAGGAGAAGTTCCCGCGATTTAAGGTTTATGGATATCCTACCCTAAGACGAGAGGATTGGGCTTAGAATAAGACCCATCGGTGGATAAGATCACATCCTCATGACAAGAGGTGTACACGTTAGGCCTCACTCAAGGTAATAGGCCAAACCTAACGAGTCCAAACAAATTGGATCTTATTGTATGACAAAACCACAGATTGGGCTTAATTCAAGGCCCAGAAAAGATGGGATGGGTTGAATCCATAAACCGCTCCGTGGGGTCCAATGACTCTCAGAATGGCTTAGAATTGCACACAATTGCTATAACTTGGGTCTAGTCATAATCCTTATGGGCTCAAGTCGTATTGGATCCTAAGTCTCACACATCGGGCTTAATTCAAAGCCCTTCCCTATTTATTCTAAAGGTCCATCATAGGGCCCAGAAACACAGCCTATAAGTAAATTTTCCTAAGGTGAAAAAGAGTGGGCCCAACATAGAACCCCAAGCAATCTAACAAGCACACGCAGTCACACGGGTGGACCTATGGGAAATTTCTAAGCTCTCTAGTGTGGCTAAGTGTCTCCTTATAACTCCGGTAAGGCTTGGGGGAGGAAGCTCCCATTGTGCCTCTCAAGATGGGCTATTTAAGGTGGCCTGCCTTGGTCATCAGCGCGGTTGCTCCCCTTGACGTATCTCATGGTCTGGAGTGGGCCATGGGTACTGGTCCGTGGGGTGGAGGAAACTGGTCGCGGTCACAGCACAGGCCGAGTGGGCCAGGCGCCCGAAACTAGAATCCGCCGGGTTATAGGGCGAAAAAAGTGCAAGTGTGTGCAGGTCAAGCTCATTGAATTGGGTCTTTGTTTGGAAATAGCCATGGACGCATTGGAGTCTTTTCTATCCCTAGTAGAGTCACCACTGTGGGCACCCACACTTTCATCAGTGATGTGGAGAGATGAAAGGTTCAAGGAAGTCGACGGGTGATCCTTCGAAAGAATAAGTACAACGAGGGTGACCAAAATGTCAATTCGGAGAGAGGTAGTTTACTTGCTCGACCATAGGTAGGGACTCACTCGACCATAGGAGAGGGAGAGGGAGAGGAAGAGAAGACTAGCCAACCAAAGTAGAGGACCTCCTTGAGATGGGGAGAGAGTTTGACCA